AGAATGCCCAAGGAATTCCAAGAATTCTTGTTATAGATTTGTTCCAACCCTCAATCCTCTTTTCGAGATTCATCGATATTGAATCAATCGAACGCACTTCTAACACCTGTTCCACTTTTGGAAGACCTTGCGTTATATCACCAGATCTTGATTTTTCATATATAAATGTAACTAATGTATCGCCTTCGTAAAGGATTTCCCCATAATGTCCATGAACAGTTGCTCCTGGAGTAGCCAAATAAGGCTTAGCTGATCGTATTACCACAGAGTCAACTTGAACAATTAGAACTTGACCCGATTTTAAATGCGGTCCTTTTTTGGTTATACATACATTTTCACAAAGAAACTGCCCAAGACTAACGATTGGAGATGTCTCTTCACAATAATTGTAATGGAGAAAATACCAATTCAAATGGAATGGATTCAAAATGATGTTACTGCATGAATAGGGATTATAAATTTGACCATTTTCATCCAGTAAATAATATTTAAGTATTTGAAAAATCTGTTTGAAATTGTCAAGTTGCAAATAGTTAGTTACCAAGATCTGATTATGGGTTATTAAATGGGAAAATAAATCAAAATTATAAATTGGAAAGCCTGTTCCTAACGGGCCCAACGAATTCCTAATTGGAATTAGGGGGTTCTTTTTGATTGATTCTTTTATCACATTGGGATATTTTACATCGTTGAATGGGCCTATTCGAAAACAATTGGATGTTGACAAAATTATCAAAGATTGAGATTCCTTATTTCGATTCAACAACGTATGGATAGTTCCTTGATTTGGATTAAGGGATTCTTTAATCCTTGCCTTGGAATAGGAATAAATGGAAGAAAACGGATTGACATTAGCGCGATCTGATCCATTCTCAGAGATCAATCCTGAACCCGACAGATCATTCCTTTTTCCGGTATAAGAAATAGGTGACTTAGCTAAGTCGATTCTTAGAAAATATCTAAGCAAACCATTTGTCCTTATTTCAACAAAGGAAGCACAGGCCTTTTCGATTTTTTTGTCTTGGTCCCAATTCAACACTAAAGAAGTCCGAACTAATTGAATACTTGTGTCCCAAATTTCAAGAATTGGGTCGTAATAAAGGATATAATTGACAACTCGAAGTTGTAGATTATCACTTTCCTGCAAGAGATCCGGCGGGAAAAGTCTTCCTAAATTTATACCATCCGTTTTTTTATATGGGACTACAGGTTGAACCAAAACAAAATACTTTTTTTCATACCTGGAAAGTTTCATTCGTTGGATATAAAGCCAATTTTTCAATTTTTTGTATTCTTTGGAATTTGGTTTTCCCCCTCCTGGCGGTATCAATCGGAATGCCTTATTTGTCTTTCCAGGAAAATGGATATCTCCAGAAAAGATTATCAGTTTCATTTTTTCTGCTTTTTTCTTCACTCGGACCAATCCGCCTACCCGACTTCTTCTATTTAAAGTGATTTGTGTATCTGCCCCAATAATACTATTGTGCCGTACCATTATGGAAGAAGATTCGGCCAAAATGTGGACTTCCACGGGAATAAAAAAAAATGGATTTACTTCCTTTTGGTATTTTGGCCAAAATACCTTGACTCCTCGATACTCAATCAAATCCTCTTCGTTGACGATTGAATTCAGTTCTCTAGTCTCATATTTAGTAAGTCCCGAGCTCTTTCTTATATATCGAGGATCATCGAAATAAGCAAGAATACTATTTCTACGGAGAATACCATTTCTGGGGATTTCCATTGAGATACCTGAAGAAGGTATTAGTTGGTTCTCGCCTTCTTGAATCGATTCGAGTGGGATGATGAATCTATTTCTTCGCCTCTTTGCCAATAAATCAGAATTACCGTCGAGAATGGTCGGATATCTGAGATTACAACGACCCGTACATGTCATTCGATTCAGTTCTGAATAATCAGGAATCCTATCTCCTTTTTGATTTTTACCAGAAAAATACGAACTAAAAAATTTGTGTCTCACTTGATTATTAGTTACTGAGGGGTTAGCAATATATCTTGGCTTGACAGAAAGAGAATAAGCGTTCATTTGATCTTGATCCTTGTGGATCGAACAAGGGCCTAGACTGTATCTCCGGGGCTCCCCTAATAATATCCATAAATGACTTGTTTTTGGTAAGAGATGAATATTACCATATGTAAATTCAGGTGCATGGTACACATCAGTATTCCAGTGCATTTCGCCTTCTGAGTCAGAATAAATATGTTTTCGAACCTTCTCTTTCAAATTCAAAGTGGATGTTCTCGCGCGAATCTCAGCAATCACTTGTTCTGATTCTACATATTGATCGTTTTGAACTAAAAGAAAACTTTTGGGCGGAATACACACATTGTGTATAATATCTTCACTCTCAATAGTTACATACAAGTCTATAGAACATAGAAAAGCAGGATGTCCATGACGTGTGCGTGTCGGATGAACCAAATCCTCGTTGAATTTTATTTTTCCATTAGAAGGGGCTCGCACATGTTCTGCAGTACC